ATGAATCGTACTATGGATTTTTATATTTCATTTCAATGGTATAATGATTATTCCATCCCTTTTCTTTCCTCCTTGGATCATAACCAAATCAAAATTTCTCGAGTTATAAGAATCCATAGTAAAATAAAGTCCTTGGTTATTCAACTTAGATGAAATAGTAATAGTTCTGCTCATTTGTATACTACGAAATTTATATGAAATTCAATCTGATTCAAAAGTCTCCTATCTCTCTTTGTCCGAAAAGAATACAATTTGAGCGGAAGGTACATATCTTTTTAGTTAGAATTTTTCTTTTTTTATGTTATTCTGTAATGTACAGTTCCTTTGTTTGTGGGATCATTTTCCCCGAGCCGAGGGGGTAATGAGAAGAATTATAGAATGGATTGCTAATTATGCCTAGATCTCGGATAAATGGAAATTTTATTGATAAGACCTCTTCAATTATAGCCAATATTTTATTACGAACAATTCCGACAACTTCAGGAGAAAAAAAGGCATTTACCTATTATAGAGATGGTGTGATTTGATTCTTTTTTATTGTTTTTTTTTTTTTTTTTTAGCCCTCATTTCATTCTTACGAGAAAAGACGTGGTTCGGAATAGAAAGAACCCAATTTTTGAAATAAAGCTACGCTTAGTGAAGGTAAAGTTTGGAGATAGAACAATTCCTTCTGTCGTGTATCCTCGATTGATCCAGCCTCAGATACTTTAATTTACTTTAAATATCGATTTTAGTATTGAACAAAAGGTTACACCTATAGGTTCTGTATTGCGGGGCAATCCTACTCCAATAGTACCAATAGGCGGCATAGGGGAAGAAGCACTACACTAGGAATCAACAACACGAAAACTTTGTTATTTTGTTATAAATTGCCCTTTTCCTTATCGGTATCGGGCCTAACAAGAATGGTTGGGACAACAAACATCCATCTCGTTCGTACTTTGGATACCCGTATAACCATCAAAGATCGTTGAAGTGACTAATTCCTGGAAATAGTAGGCGTTGAGGACAAAGAAATCGTTGGAGTTACCATGTCTATCTAGCACTAATATGATTGGTGTTAAGAAAAAAAACCTCTTGCGGGAAGGCTGGCTAGAGATTTCTTGTAAAAATACCAGCTCCTGTCAGTTCATAATAAGAATAGGGAATTTTGGATTCCATGGATTATTCCCCTTAGTACTATGCACAGAAGGGAGGAGCCGTATGAGATGAAAATCTCACGTACGGTTCTGGAGCGGAGATTTTTTGAATAAAATGAACGACCGTAACGGATGTCGGCTCAATCCGAAGGAAATTATGCGGAAGCTTTACAGAATTATTATGAAGCTACGCGACCAGAAATTGATCCCTATGATCGAAGTTATATACTCTATAACATAGGCCTTATACACACAAGCAACGGGGAGCATACAAAGGCTTTGGAATATTATTTCCGGGCACTAGAACGAAACCCATTCTTACCACAAGCTTTTAATAATATGGCCGTGATCTGTCATTACGTGCGACTATCTCCACTATAGAAAGAAGGAAAAAAAGATCAAATTGGCTAGTCAATACTAGAAAAAAATAGGCTTTCTACATATGCATCGTCCAAAGCAACGATTTTTATCAGCTGTAGCAAGGAAAGAAACTTCATGATAACAAAAAAAAGGAAGAAAATAAGTACGGCCTACATATTATACTCTATGGATAAAGGATCGAATTGATAAAGAAAGCACCGTAAAGATCAATTAGCGAGCTTTTGGGTTCGATACAATTAAGAACTGCTTACTTATGTCACGATATGGGATATAAAGTTAGGAATCAACTTATGTAATAGAGTCGATCCACTAAAGTATTGAGCAGCGGTGTAGCATCAGATCCCAAAGATAGTAAGTTCTTTTTTCTTATGGAAGAAAGTCTTTTTCAAAGATTCTATATAAATAAATTTCATATATGAAACCGAGATAGTTACCTTTCAGAAAATTATAACGATATAGGGGATATCTATGCTTCATTTTTCTGAAGGTGGGAGAAAAGCTAAAACTAATTAATTATTGATCAAAATTAGAATTTGAAACTTATGTAATTAACTTCTTCTGGTTAACCCAAGAAAAATGGGATAGATTTATCATAAATCTAATTCAGTTAGCATAGGGTAAATTCAAATGAGACCGCAAAAAGAATTGATTGTTGAGCCGTATGAGGTAGGAAACTCTCAAGTACGGTTCTAAGGGAAGGAATTGACCCACCTATCCCAACCGGGGAGAACAGGCCATTCTGCAGGGTGATTCTGAAATTGCGGAGGCTTGGTCCGATCAAGCTGCTGAGTATTGGAAACAAGCTATAGCGCTTACTCCAGGTAATTATATTGAAGCACATAATTGGTTGAAGATCACGAGGCGTTTCGAATAAAAAAAAACGACTCGTTAATTCATTAAAATTGATTCTTTGATCCATCAATCAAATAAAAGAGACCATTACCATGACCATGACATGAAAAGATTCAATCAAGAGTTTC